TCATAGTCCCTGCCCTTCCCCCAAAATATTAACTGGAAGCAAGAAGAAAGAACGAATCAATCAATTTTATCTATAATCCAATATAATAATTATATTGATTTCTAGGGATGAGACATCCTGCAAATCATTTCTAGACTAAACTAATAGAACCTTAATCAAAACTACTCTAAAAATAAAATAAAAACTCTGATCATATATCTGATCATATAATAAATAAAGATTTGGATATTCGTAAAAATCAAATCTGCCTTTCAACCGGAACAGTCTTTTTTGTTTGAATAATTTCTCTAAGTTAGAAGTTTAACTTATATTGAATAAGTGAAGATTATTGAATAAGTGAAGATATTGAATAAGTGAATAAATTCTATTTGCTCAATAACTTATTCACCCATAATCCTTTTTTTCCTTTGTTTGTCCACTACTTCTTATGAATCTAAACAAAGGAGTTCCGATAGACCCGGAAAAGAAGGAAAGGAATAGTAATCTTTGATGAACAGGAAAAAAATAATTATTATTTTGATACAAGACGACACAAGAAAAAGGAATTTTCACCCGTTTTCTTGTGTCGTCTTGCGTCGAATAGAAGATTAGGAAGACTAGTAATCCTTCCTAAAAGTATTTGTTCCTTTCATTTTTATCATCCTTGCCTTGTATTCTCTTCTTTTGTATTTGTTTGTATGCCTATTGTTTATTACTAGGAATACAAGTAATGAATTCCAGGCGTCCTGCAAAACAAAAAGAGTATAAACAAAGCAAGCAAAAGGATTTACAGAATTTTTTGATCATACATAATTGTATCGATGGACAAAAAATAGGCACTTTTTACCAAATGTTAAGGAATCTCTGGACCTAAAAATTCATTTCGTACAATTGAACTTTTTCAAACTGTTTCTTTTTAAGAACCAAAAAAACTTGTGCCAAAATAACAGATGCGAAGAAGAACAAAAGGCCTTGGACGCGTAATGGATCTTGAAGCACTATTTCTGCATCTCCCTGACCAAACCCTCCTACATTGGGATTGCTTGTTAATGGTTGATCAAGCTTAATGGATTCACCCTCTGAAACAAGAAGTTCTGGTCCTGGAGGTATAATATCAACCACTTGACGTCCATCCGATGCATCAACTATGGTTATTTCATATCCTCCCTTTTCTTTACGTACTATTTTGCTTACTATACCTGCTGATGTAGCATTATAGACTGTATTGTTACTCTTGCTACCATCAGGATAAATCTGACCCCTTCCTCTGTTCCCACCCACATATATGGGATATTTTAAGAAGTGAACGTCTTTCTTTGTAGCAGGGTCGGGGGAAAGAATGGGAAAGACGATTTCACTATATTTCTGACCCGGAACAGGACCTATCACAAGAATATTTTTTTTATTGGGACGATAACTCTGAAAAGACAGATTTCCTATCTTTTCTTTCAACTCAGGAGAAATACGATCGGGGGGGGCTAATTCGAATCCCTCGGGTAAAATAAGAACAGCACCCACATTCAAACCCCCTTTTTTACCATTAGCAAGAACTTGTTTCAGTTGCATATCATAAGGAATTTGAACAACTGCTTCAAATACAGTATCAGGAAGCACAGCTTGCGGAACTTCAATATCCACGGGCTTATTAGCTAAATGGCAATTAGCACATACAATTCGTCCAGTTGCTTCTCGTGGGTTTTCATAACCCTGCTGCGCAAAAATGGGATATGCATTTGAAATGGATGCTCGAGTTATTACATATATCATGATCGATACAGAAATGGATCGAGTCATCTGTTCCTTTACCCAAGAAAAAGTATTTCTATTTTGCATGTCCAATCATGGATCTCGGAATTTCTACAATAAATTAGATAGGGAACTAGTAAAGTTCCCTATGCACGAGTCTGTCATTGTACTGGAATAGTTGTACTGTAATATAGGACGAATACCTTGAACTGGTAGAAATAAAATATAAAGAATTAAGTAAGATTCAAAATGGTTTCTTTATAAAGGAAGAAAGATTCTGATTTATTTGATTGATATCAGGAGATCAAATGAGTTCTTCATTCATTCATTGAATGATAAATGACTACAAGCGAAGGAGATACACGATTTAAATAATGGAAAATCCAATATTTCACAATTGTATCTAGAATAACTGGAAAGGTGGAAACAAGACCAGATATAATTTGATCGTTATGAGCCAATCCAAAATCGTTGTAGAACGAACCAATTATTAGTTCCCAACCATGAGTCGAGTGAAATCCAATCCATAAATCAGTAACTAAAAGAATCGAAAAAGCTTTTATTGTGTCACTTAAGTTATAGAGGAATTCCTGAACCCAAGAATTAAGAATGACAAGTTCCTCATTACCCAAAATAAAATAACCACTTAGAATAGCGAAAGAGATTATATTTGTCGAGAAATGCAAAATGATATGGAGATGATATTCATTGTGTGTTTTGACCAATTGTATCGTTTCCTTGTGTATTCCTATACGAAGTTTTTGTATATGTGTCTCCGGGTACTCCTTTATCATTTCGTCCAACAGAAAGAGTTCTTCTAATTCTATGAATCTTTCTAGAACGTTTTTCTCTTGAATGATATTCAAGAGAGTTTTGGATTGCCCGGTATTCCACCAATTTGTAACCCAAAGTTCCAGACATTTATTAAATGGGAGAGAGACCCACCAGGGCAAAAATACTATAGATACAAGATATGGGAAAGAAGACAATGCTTTCTTTTTTTTCATTTTTTATCTGTGAATTGAATCGTTAATGAACCTGCTTCATTCGTTGACTCTATATGATATTTCTCTGAAGCACGAGTTCTATAACAAGGTATTGAACCTATGGGTCTATTCATTCCAATTTTTGTGTCAAAATTGAGTTTAGTTCTTGGATCTAGAAGGAATATAGAAATGGGATAAGGGTTCGCCCTTTTCGGATAAAAATGCAAAATCAATATTATTCCTAGATATCTCAATTGGGCAAATTCGAATGGGCAAATTCGAAGCAATTTCATCTTCATTTGTTCCTTTCTATGAATACTCGAAAACCCACTTAAAATAACGAATCGGATTTAGAAACGAAAACCCCCCTCAGTTAATTATTTTGAAATGTTTCACCGCCTAGCCACAACCAAGGAAAAAAGGTATCATCAAAATTTTGGGCCTAAAAAGATGAGATGAATTCCGTATTACGAAATAAATCTTCGGATATATTTGATGAATCCTTACTTATTATATTAGCCTTAGATTAGCCTTTTTTCTAGTAGAAATTTTCTAGTAGAAAAGAATTGAGTTGGGATCCATACGCATACGAAATACTTTTGGTATACAAATGGTATACAAAAATTTCTTCTTTTCTTAATTTTTTTCTTTATTATAGTATAGTTTATTATAGTTATTCCATATACGCCCTCCTGCTTTTTTGGTTTATTGTATGGGAGTCGCCACGACAAAGGAAGGAGGAAATAGAATAATCTAACATGTTTTGTTCAAATGAACATTCCAAAAAGACTTCAATTGTATTAAAAAAGGAATTAGCAAGTTCCTTCCCCCATGCCGAGAAAACATTTATTCTTTATTGTGTTCAATTCATTTCAAAATACTTCAATTGGTACGCCCAAGAAATAGGCCAATTCGGCAGCTTTTTGTTCAATTTCTCGTGGAGTAAAATTCTCATCAGTACGAGTCAAGGGAATGGCCCCTTGACCTCTGATTTCCATATAAAGGACACGACGAGGATAAAGACCCTCTTTAACCTCAATTCTGATTGATTGGATATCTCTCATAAGGAAGCGAAGGAAGATGCGACGATTTATTCCAGGAAATCCCCAACGAAAAATGCACACAATTCCTTCTTTTCTATCGAATTGGTCATAACCACTACCTACATTCCACAAAATAGTGCACCACAAATAGGAGCTAACGAACAGACCTGCGATCCCATAAAAAGACATCACGATTCCTTGTGGAAAAAAAATAATTTGCTGAGATGGAAATATGGATATCAGATTCCTACCAAGATAACTGGAAGTTCCAACCGCTAAGAATCCTAGTGAACCTAAAAAAAGGATACAGGCCCAGCAAAAATTACTTGTTTTTCGAGACCCCCTTATAAGTTCTATCCATATATGTTCTGATCGCCAATTCATACTATACTAGATCCAGTTGCATTCGATTGGAATTGAGAGAATAACCCAAATTTGACTTTACCTTTCTTGATCCCGAAGTAACTTTCATCAACTAGCACTATTCTGATGTGGAGTAATTGGTTAGATACATTGACTTTCTATTAAAAATATTTACTGATCCATTTTTAACCAGCTATATATATATATATATATATATGCATTTATGCAGATAGCATGTATCCGCATACATAACAGTTCTTTCATTTGTGTGTGGAAAGAGCCACATATCGTACCATATTGCACTAAAAAAATATCTGTATTATGATACAGTGTTGAAATAAATTGATAGGATTTGGTCCCATTGGATCTAGACAATCTTATTTTTTTGGACATGAAGAGATAAAGAAGCCATTGCAATTGCCGGAAATACTAGGCCCACTAAAGGCACAAAAATAGAGGGTAAGTTGAGATCTGTCATAGAATGGGTGCCTCGATTTAATATTTGTATCTATATATTTGTATCTATTAGAAAGATATCTTATGATATGATAAGTATATCTATTATAAGTAATATTAGGTAATATTGACTATTGTATTTTATATAATATTATACTACTAAGTATATATAAACAATTAAGTATATATAAATATATAATTTCTAAATAATATATTTATATTAAAATAGAAATTTAAAATATAAAAATAATATTAAAATATTAAATTTAAAGAAAAAAAAGGATAGATAATAAGTGCAAAAATGTAGAACTAAATTAAGTGTACCTATTCATCTTTCTACACGAATATAAATAGGGTAATCTTCTTTTACAAATTTTATTATTCTTCTTCTCCCATCCTTATGTTCTTTCTATCTTTCTTTCTAATCTAATAAGGAGTTTTTTATTTTAAAGGAGTTTTCCTTATGAAAATGAAGTTCATTATGAATTCGCGACTCTAAATAATAGGATCCAACAAACAGGGATTCATAGTAAAAATGCGATAGATGTAGAAATTATTTTATTTCATTTCCATATTTGATATTTCTTTTTATTTTGATATTTTTTTTCATTATTGTCTATCTTAATTAATGCGTAAGATAGCCAGATAAAATTCTTTTTTTTTTCCCAAAATTAGAATTCCTCGGAAAGAGAAATTCACTTTTTTATTTTATCCTGTTGATAGAGGTTCATAATACCTAATCATGAATAGGGGTAAGATAAAAAATGGATCCGGATCCGGAAGAAAAAAAAATTATCCGAAACTTCTGACTCTTACTAGAAAGTGTAACTTATATCACCAAAGAACATTTTTCTTAGTTTTTTTATTATGATGAACTAAATACTTGTTCGCTACAAACAAAATAACTGAATCTAGTGCTATACTTTAATTTTTTGAATTTTGATTCAAGGGAAAGAAACCATGGAGCTGAAATAACTCACTTAGAACACCTTTTAAAGGATTACGTGGTACGATTGGGTCAAATAAGCCTTTATGGAATAAATACTCAGCCGCTTGTGAACCATCGGGTACTGTCTTATTCAATGTTTGTTCAATTACTCTTTTACCCGCAAATGCAATGTACGCATTAGGTTCAGCAATAATGATATCTCCCAACATACCAAAACTGGCTGTTACTCCACCGGTTGTAGGAGATGTAAGGACTGGTACATAGAATAACTTTTTAGTGGATTGGTAATCATATGAAGCAGAAGATATTTTAGCCATTTGCATCAAGCTCAAACTTCCTTCTTGCATGCGTGCTCCTCCAGAAGCACACACAATAATGACAGGTAGAGATCGATTAGTAGCATACTCAATCAAACGAGTGATTTTCTCACCTACTACAGATCCCATACTACCTCCCATGAACTGAAAATCCATAACCCCAATTGCTGCGGGAATACCGTTTAGTTGACCTATGCCTGTTTGAACAGCTTCAGTTAAACCTGTCTTTCTTTGATAAGAATCGATACGATCTTTATAAGGTTCCTCTTCTGAATGAAATTGAATGGGGTCCATAGAAACCATATCTTCATCCATAGGATCCCAAGTGCCCGAATCAATCGAAAGTTCGATTCTATCTGAACTACTCATTTTCAAATGATATCCACACTGTTCACAAATATTCATTTTTGACCTAAGAAGTTTTTTATAATTTAATACATAACAATTTTCGCATTGAACCCATAAATGTCTGTATTTTTTATTTATATCGAAATCATTAGATCTTCCTCTTATATTGAAATCACTGCCATTATTACGAGTTCTTATACTAAAACTTCCACTTTCACTACCACTTACATTTTCAGTACAAATGAAACTATAAATGTAACTGTCACTGTAATTGTCAGTACCACCTGAAATGGAACTATTAATACTGACTTCAAAACGAAGATAACTATTAATGCAACTATTAATGTGATTAGTCCAACTAGATTGAGTATCATACATGTAATGATAATAGTAGTGATTGTTTCTCTTAGACCCCCTATTCAAAAAACTAGAAAAAAAACCTTCTAATTCACTCAGAAAAGAACTATAATTGTCAATCTCAAAACTATGATTTTCAATATCAAAATATACGGAATAACTGTCACCATTACTATCCCTAACTAAAAAAGTGTCATCAGAGATCAAACTCCAAATATCCCTGATACCAAATAAATAATCAACATTACTGAAACTATAACTAACACTATCACTCCAATTTTTCTCCGTATCATTTAGAAGGGGTTCATCACTTCCACTGGTATGGCCAATAGCATCAAGACTTTCCATTGATTTACTTAAACCATACCTATGTTCTAACTTTAACTTCTCGTTAGACAACATCGAATTGAACCACCATTTTTCCATAGAATCTTCCTGCCCCCTATTTGATGAAAATACAATAGATGAATAGTCATTCGATGAATAATTATTTTACTATTTTATTTCCTATCAGAATTAAGCATATGAGGATTAGGATTGTTAACTAATAATAAGTGAGTATTGAAAGAAATGATTCTCTTTTTTTTTTCAATTAAAATACAAATTCTCATCGAAAATAGTTTATAAATAAGGAATTCGTTCTCGTATAACCTTGTATCGTATAATCAAATAATAAGTTTATATTGCAACATGGAACGAAAAAGACAATATACAGGATGAGTAGATTGGATAGAGGGAGCCCTTCCCTTAGCTTAATCTAAGGCCTGAAACTACGAGATAGAAAATGATCCACTAATCCTAAGGATCCATAGGATTAATTATGGATTGGATCCAAAAATAAAAATAGAAATATCGAGTTGTTTCGTCTTCGTTCTATTTAGATCTTGTATATACTTGTATATATAGTATATAGGTCTGTACATATGATATGAAAGATATATGCAAATATATAGTAT